TTTTCAAAAGGGACAAAAAAAGCACGCGATTTCAAACCGAAATATAAATTTTTTGAATTAGTATAATCCTTCATAAAACTTTGAAAATATATATATATATTCAAATCAAAAAATTATAAGTGATTAAATAATATTACTAAGCTATTGCTAAAAAAAAGTATTTGTCTTTTTTTTTATTACTACGAAATAAAATTGTGATTTTATACAGATATAGAAAAAGTTAATTATAATTCCGTACTACAATAATTTATATACATATATTAAGAATAGAACAAAAATTTACACGACAAAAAAATACTTAATATTTATTATATAAGAAAAAAGAAAAAAACTTTACATAAAAATTTTATTTGAGTTTGATAATTTATAATTATTAAGGAATTAATTTTAATTTTGGAATTTAGTGACTGTCTTCCAGTACACTAAGTGATCTTTTTTTTTTGCAAGAAAGATTATTATAATTTCAGAATTTTATTGATAATATAATCTATTCAGTAGAGATTAATTAAATGAGAACTCTCGTACGGATTTCAAACGTTAAATAAAATAAAATTTTAATAACCAAAATTTATAAAAAAAGTAAAAAACCGTTGGGTTTTAAACTTTTGAATGTTTTTTTGTTTTGAAAATAATATATAATAAAATTTTAAAGAAAAAACTCAATATTGGAGTACGAACGAATAGCATAATAAATGTCTTTGACATCCAATTATACCACTGAAAAATTTTTTTTTTTCATTTTTGAATGGCAGTTCCAAAAAAACGTACTTCTATCTCGAAAAAGCGTATTCGTAAAAAATTTTGGAAAAGGAAGGGATATTGGACATCGTTGAAAGCTTTTTCGTTAGGTAAATCACTTTCTACAGGTAATTCAAAAAGTTTTTTTGTACAACAAAATAAATAAAAAACATTATAATAATTAGAATTATCCTAACAAAAAAACTAATTTTTTAGAAAAAAAAATAATTAGGAACCAAAAGAGGAACAAAAAGACAATATATAGATAAAAAGAAAGGTTAACATTTTTTTTTTTCAAACAAGGGATTCTTATTTTCCCCATCACTAACTTGATGCAATAATAAAAAAAGATCTTGTATTTCCTCTTAACGAGGAAATACAAGATCTTTAAGCGAAATCAATAGGTTCTTAAAATAAATTAATTCATAAGTGAAAAACTTTTAACTTTATACCTTTAGGAATTATTATATATCTGAATTGTTATATTCTTTACTTGGAATCAAATTGATAAAAGCATCTATCCATAACAAGTGAATATTAGATAATAATAAATAATAATATATTATATTATTTCTAAGTGATCAAAAAATCTTATGTTTGTACTGTTTGTACAGTATAAAACGATGTAGCAAAACAGATGGTTTGATAATTATTTTTGTTATCTTGAGCAATTAGGCAAATCTTATTTTATTTTATTTAAAATTTCTAAGTATTTTGGCGAAGTTTTAATTTTTATAAAAAGCATTTTTTATTGTATTCTATAAAAAAAGTAAAGTACAAAAAGTTAATTTAAAAATTTTAAACTAACTCAGGTAAAAAAAAAAAGATCTTAATTGAATTAAAACCCCGAAAACCTATTTAAACAGGTTTTTATTCATGAAATTAATTGTAAATTCCATTGAATTGGCCTCTTTATTTATATTTTAATCTCGACGATTGAATAAAAACTTGTTAGTATTGTTTTGAACAAGTTGCCGCTATGGTGAAATTGGTAGACACGCTGCTCTTAGGAAGCAGTGCTATAGCATCTCGGTTCGAGTCCGAGTAGCGGCATAAGATCTTATAAAAGAGATATTATATTATTAAGTTTTATAATCAAACTAATACCCGACTTTTTCGAAAATCGGGTAAAACCTAGTATTAATTTATTAATTTTTAACATATTTTTTATGATTTTTTCAATTTTAGAGCATATATTAACTCATATATCTTTTTCGGTCGTTTCTATTGTACTGACAATTTATTTTTTAACTTTTTTAGTTAATTTAGATGAAATCATAGGATTTTTTGATTCATCAGATAAAGGAATCGTAATTACGTTTTTTGGTATCACAGGATTATTATTCACTCGTTGGATTTATTCAGGACATTTTCCATTAAGTAATTTATATGAATCATTAATTTTTCTTTCGTGGGCTTTTTCAATTATTCATATTGTTTCCTATTTTAATAAAAAACAAAAAAATCACCTAAACGCAATAACTGCGCCAAGTGCTATTTTTATTCAGGGTTTTGCTACTTCAGGTCTTTTAAACAAAATGCCTCAGTCTGCAATATTAGTACCAGCTCTACAGTCCCAGTGGTTAATGATGCACGTAAGTATGATGATATTAGGCTATGGCGCTATGTTATGCGGATCATTATTATCAATAGCTCTTCTAGTCATTACATTTCGCAAAGTTGGCCCTACTTTTTGGAAAAAGAATATAAAAGAAAATAATTTCTTAAATGAATTATTTTCTTTTGATGTACTTTACGACATAAATGAAAGAAATTCTATTTTACTACAACAAAACATTAATTTTAGTTTTTCTCGAAATTATTATAGGTATCAATTGATTGAACAATTAGATTTTTGGAGTTTTCGTATTATTAGTCTTGGATTTATTTTTTTAACCGTCGGCATTCTTTCAGGAGCTGTATGGGCTAATGAGACGTGGGGTTCATATTGGAATTGGGATCCAAAAGAAACTTGGGCGTTTATTACTTGGACCATATTCGCAATTTATTTACATATTAAAACAAATAGGAATGTTAGGGGTATAAATTCTGCAATTGTGGCTTCTATAGGCTTTCTTTTAATTTGGATATGCTATTTTGGCGTCAATCTTTTAGGAATTGGTTTACATAGTTATGGTTCATTTACATCGAATTAAATAAAACATAAACCAAAAAATAAAGGAATCCAAATAAAAAAAGAATAGCATCTATATATAACTTCATATAAGTTAAGAAATCTAATTTAGTTTTATGTAGTAAATAATCAAGAACCTTTTGAATCATTGTACTACTTGATTCAAAAGGTTCTCACAATACAAAGACCAAAGACTTCTGATTACAATTCAATTTAATGCTTTTTTTTTATTTCCTGAAAACTAGCCATAAAAATAATTAGATAAAATGGATTCGACCTTGTCACTTGCTAATGAGAGCACAAAATCAGGATAAATCCCAATACCTATTATTGGTAGAAGAATAGAGATTGAAAGAAATAACTCTCGGGGTCCAGAATCAAAAAAAGAAAAGTTTTTTACATTAATTAACTTGTATCCATAGAACATTTGGCGTGACATAGATAATAAATATATAGGAGTTAATATCATTCCAATTGCCATTACAAAAATAATTAAAATTTTTGAAATTAATAAATATTTTTGGCTGGTAATTATTCCAAAAAAAACGATTAATTCTGCAACAAAACCACTCATGCCCGGTAATGCAAGGGAAGCCATCGATAAGATAGTAAACATTGTAAATATCTTTGGAATGGAGATAGCCATTCCACCCATTTCATCAAGATAAACAAGCCGAATTCTATCATAACTAGTTCCTGCCAAGAAAAAAAGTGCAGCGCCAATAAATCCATGAGAGATTATTTGTAAAATAGCTCCATTAAGTCCAGGGTCCGTTATAGAACCAATACCTATAATTATAAAACCCATATGAGATACAGAAGAATAGGCTATTCTCTTTTTTAAATTACGTTGACCAGGAGATGTTGAAGCTGCATAAATTATTTGGATTGTACCGACTACCATCAACCAAGGAGAAAACATAGAATGAGCGTGAGGTAATAATTCCATATTGATTCGAACCAACCCATATGCTCCCATTTTTAATAAGATTCCAGCGAGAAGCATACAGGTACTGTAATGTGCCTCGCCGTGGGTGTCAGGTAACCAAGTATGTAAAGGTATAATCGGTGATTTGACGGCAAAAGCAATAAGAAATCCAATATAAAATAGTATTTCGAGTGTGACAGGATAGGATTGATTAGCTAATAGTTCTAAATTTAATGTTGGTTCGTTCGAACCATATAAACTTATACCTAAAACTCCTATTAATAAAAAAATAGAACTTCCTGCAGTGTATAAAATAAATTTTGTAGCTGAATACAGACGTTTCTTTCCACCCCACATGGATAAAAGTAGATAAACGGGAATTAATTCTAATTCCCACATGATGAAAAAAAGTAAAAGATCCCTAGAAGAAAATGATCCTATTTGACCGCTGTACATTGCTAACATCAGGAAATGAAATAATCGGGAATCCCGAGTAACAGGAAAAGCCGCTAACGTAGCTAAAGTAGTAATAAATCCCGTCAGTAAAATTGTTCCTATAGAAAGTCCATCTATTCCCATTCTCCAGTAAAAATCAAAAAAATTTATCCATTTATAATCTTCGGACAGTTGAATTAATGGATCGTCCATTTTATAATTATAACAAAAAGCGTAGGTCGTTAGAAGAAGTTCTAAGATACAAATGCATATAGTATACCATTTTTTTACTTTATTTCCCCTATGCGGGAGAAATAACATTAACGAACCAGCAGATATTGGAAAAACAACAATTATTGTTAACCAAGGAAAATCATTCGTGGTAAAGACAAGATACACCAGGTCCAAAGAACGCGTACTCAAAAAATATATATAAATAAAAAAATATAATTTAACTTTTTTGAGTACGAGTACTTGTCAATAAAAAAAAAAATTTTTATTCCAAATTTATTCAAATGAGGTTTTCGGTAACGTATCAATAAGCTAGACCCATGCTTCGAGTTGTTTCATGCCATAAATAAACTCGAACGCTCAAAAAATCCGTCGGACAGGCAGATTCACATCTCTTACAACCAACACAGTCCTCGGTTCTTGGAGCGGAAGCTATTTGCTTAGCTTTACATCCATCCCAAGGTATCATTTCTAATACGTCTGTAGGGCATGCTCGGACACATTGAGTACATCCTATACAGGTATCATAAATTTTTACTGAATGTGACATAGGATCTATAGTTTTTTGAATGTTATAAATTTTCAATCTAGTAAACTTCTAACTGAATGATATATTAAAATACTAGATGAAGCAATGATTTCCTTTAATAGAATTTTTGTAATGAATTCTGGCTCAATTGATTAAAAAAAGGGGCTAAAATACTTTGATTTATTATATTTTCACAAATATAATCTAGTAAGTCATAACCTATTATATATATATGCAAATTAAAATCTATAATTTTTTTTATTTATGCTACTTATTTAATAAGGTCGATTGGTTTATGCGAGTTGATTTTCTGTTACGATAAATTGACGAAACTATAGCTAATCCAATAGCTGCTTCAGCGGCTGCAATTGCTATAACAAAAATGCAGAAAATATCCCCTTTTAGTTGGGAATTATCAAAAAAATCAGAAAATGTCACGAAATTCATATTAACTGCATTGAGTATAAGTTCAAGACACATAAGAGCCCTAACCATATTTCGACTCGTGATCAATCCATAAAGACCAATCAAAAATAAATAGGCACTCAAAACAAGTACATGTTCGAGTATCATTCAGCAACTCCTTATCAATTTTGATTCATTTCAATATGAACAATAATTCACCGGATTCAATCAACTAGAATATAACAAAAAAGTACGAATAAAAAATATATTTAGGTAAAATTTCGGTTAAAAAAAATATTTTAAATATATATATATTTAAAATATTAAGATATTATTCAATCAAATTTAATTGAATGAACGAAAAAAAATATCATAACATACATAAAGTTTTCTTTAGTCTTTACTAATTGAACGTTTTTTATTGACGAGCCACCGAAATTGCACCTATCAGAGCAACTAAAAGAATTATTGAAATGAGTTCAAATGGAAGAAAAAAATCTGTTGATAAATGAATTCCTATTTGTTGACTATTACTTATTAAATCTTGCTCTAGAATCTGGTTTAATCTTGTAGTCCAAATAACCCCGTACCATGACGTATCGAGAATTGTAGAAATTAATGAAAAAAGAATAGTTGTACAAACCAACGAAGTAATCCCATTCCCGACGGTCCACAGATTGAAATTTGTGTAATATTCTGAATCATTCATGAACATCACAGCAAATATGATTAAAACATTTATGGCCCCCACGTAAATAAGGAGTTGTGCAGCAGCTACAAAATGGGAATTTGATAGAATATACAATAAAGATATACAAACAAGAACAAATCCTAAGGAAAAGGCCGAAAATATTGGGTTGGTAAGTAATACCACTCCCAGACCTCCTACTAGAATACCGGATCCCAGAAAAACTAAAAGAAAATCATGTATTGGTCCAGGCAAATCCATATATATTATTATAATAAGAAAAAAATAGAAACCCTTTTCATGACCTTATTAATTTAACCGGGGAATTTGTTTTTAATATGTTTCTAATAGAGTGAAATTAGAATCTAATGGATATGAATTTATGTAGATACAATTATTAGACAGTTTCGCTTTTTTATGCTAAAGTGTTAAACCTATCTGTTTAAATAAAGTAATTACGAATTTATTATATTAAAAGAATGAGCCTTAATACTTAAAGATTATTATATAAATATAATACAAGTTTTTAATTAAATTCTTTATATAATTCAAAAAAATTGAATTCTTTTTTTAATAAACTTAATGGGTTTACCCATTTTTTGTTTGAGGTGAATTTAAAATTGTTCGAATAGTGTAATCGTCAATTACTGACATTGGTAAACGACCCAAAGCTATTTGATTATAATTCAATTCGTGACGATCATAAGTTGAAAATTCATATTCTTCGGTCATTGACAAACAATTTGTTGGACAATATTCAACACAATTACCGCAAAATATACAAATTCCAAAATCAATACTGTAATTAAGCAATCGTTTTTTTTTAATATTCGTTTCCAATTTCCAATCAACAACAGGTAGATCTATAGGACATACTCGAACACATACTTCACAAGCAATGCATTTATCAAATTCAAAATGTATTCGCCCGCGGAAACGTTCCGAGGTTATTAATTTTTCATAGGGATATTGAATAGTTACAGGTAAACGATTTGTGTGGGATAAGGTAATAATGAAACCTTGACCAATATACCTTGCAGCTCGTAGGGTTTGTTGACCATAATTCATGAACCCGGTTATCATAGGAAGCATATTGTAATTATCTATAATTAATTTGATATTTGTTTCTTTCTCTTGTTTAAAACAAGTAATGAATATATTGGATTCATTTTCAATTTATAGTGAAAAGAGTTGGAAAGAAGTTGTTAATAATAGATTACCAAGGGAAATAGGTAAAAGAAATTTCCATCCAAGATTTAGTAGTTGATCCATTCTTAACCTAGGTAAAGTCCATCTTGTTGCGATAGAAATGAACAAGAACAAATATGTTTTAGCTAATGTAATAAAGATACCTATTGTTGTTACAAAAGTTTGATCCCTCTCAAATAGCTCCAGAATAGATATATACGGAATAGAAATATTCCAACCGCCTAAGTATAGAACTGTCACAAATAATGAGGAAATTAATAGATTTAGATAAGAAGCAACGTAAAATAAACCAAATTTGATACCTGAATATTCAGTTTGATAACCTGCTATTAATTCTTCTTCCGCTTCTGGTAAATCAAACGGTAATCTCTCGCATTCTGCTAGGGAAGAAATTAGAAAAATGATAAAACCTATAGGTTGACGCCACAAATTCCATCCCCAAAAACCATATTTTGATTGTGCCTCAACTATATCAACTGTACTTAAACTGTTAGATAATCCTAGTCGGTGATAACATTACTATTCTCACCGCTATTACAAAACCGTACATGAGGTCTTCGCCTCATACGGCTCCTCGGGGGCCAGAAATAAATCTAAGGACCAGATTAGTATTATTTAGATGGATATGATGTGTTCTAAAATGGATTAAATATAAATATATCTGGGGTCCCGAATTATACCAACGGAATTCTGTCTGCTCAAATTCTAAGAATAAAAAAAAGCGCTTCGGAATTCATCTCATCTTTTACAAATTTTAATTTCTATTTATTTGTTGAGTCATAACTTAATCCTTTAATAAAAAACTCCTTGTAAAAATAAAAAAAAAAAGGTATTTCAGCTCATCGTGGTTTTCAATTACGAAAAAGAATTAGACATCCTATTAGTTTATTATTCATGACAGAAATTCTATTTTATTTTCGAAATATATGAAAAAACTATCCTTGTTTCGTTCCTATTCTTCTTTCCTTTTTTATAAAAAAGTTGGTGGACTTAAAAAATAAAAGATTATTTCGTTTCTGATAGTCATTACATTTATCGGTGGATAGGAGCATACTCTGAATCGGAATCTTGGGGAGTACTGTCTGATCATTTCTACTAATTTCAAGCCCCAATTAATCTTCTTTTTTTGTTATCTTATGGTATGCATAAATATCCTTTGCAATTTGTTTAATCTCTATTACAAATTCTTTGTGTATTTTGGTGTTTCTAACCATCCACTCACTTTTACCTAATTGCCGCTCACTTTGTAATACATGTATGTTAATCTATATAACTGATAGTGAAAACGCCATACGGTTAATATTTTAAACCCGCTTCAAGCCAGGATGACTAAATCAACCAACCTTGGGGTAAAGTGATTATTACGATTATGTTTATTTCCGTTTAACCTTTGTACATAGGAAACGAGACTCAAATTTTTTTACTGCTAATTTCTGAGCAGTTTTTTTCACTCATATATAACTATCAAATTCCTTTTATTAAGATTAACCCAAAAATAAATATATATATTCCGTTTTTAACTTAATTCGTCTAGAAGAAACGTATTATAGTAAAAATGTTTATATTTCAACGAACCGCACGTAGAGATATTGATAAAACACATAGAGTTAATGGTATTTCATAACTAATCGATTGGGCAGCAGCTCGCAGACCACCTAAAAAAGAATATTTATTATTTGATCCATATCCTGACATAAGAAGTCCAATAGGAGCAATACTTGAGATGGCAATCCATAAAAAAATACCGATATTGAGATCCGCTAAAACAAGGTGATTGCTAAAGGGAATTACTGAATAACTTAGTAAAATTGAGATAACTGCTATCGACGGTCCAATACTAAATAAAGGGCTATTTCCTCTAGCTGGACGAAGATCTTCTTTAAAAAGTAGTTTTGTCCCGTCGGCTAGGGCTTGAAGAATTCCCAACGGGCCAGCGTATTCAGGTCCAATACGTTGTTGTATCCCTGCAGATATTTCTCTTTCTAACCACACAATTACTAGTACACCTGTTATGATTCCCAATACAAGAGAAAATATAGGGACAAACATCCATATTAGTCCGTAGACCTCTTTTAAAGATTCCAATCTAACAAAAGAATTCATAGTTTGTACTTCTGTTGCATAAATTATCATTTTAACGATCAACTTCTCCCATAATTATATCTATGCTACCGAGTATCGTCATAATATCAGCCAATTTCATTCTTTTAACTAGTTCAGGAAGAATTTGCAAATTAATAAAACCCGGTGGTCTTATTTTCCATCTCCAAGGAAAACCACTTTGATCTCCTATGAGAAAAATTCCCAACTCCCCTTTTGGGGCTTCAACTCTTACATAAAGTTCTTGTTTCGATAATTCAAAAGTAGGAGAAGGTTTTTTACTAATGAATCGATATTCAAAATCATTCCACTCTGGATTCCTTTTTTTATCAAAGCCTCTGCTTTCTAAATTCTCATAGGGACCTCCCGGAAGTCCTTCCAGAGCCTGTTGAATAATTTTTATGGATTCTGTCATTTCGCTAAGTCGTACTAAATAACGAGCTAATGAATCCCCTTGTTTTTGCCATTGAATTTCCCATTCAAATTCATCGTAAGACTCATAACGATCAACTTTACGAAGATCCCATGGTATTCCGGATGCGCGTAGCATTGGTCCGGATAAACCCCAATTTATTGCTTCTTCCCCACCAATAATCCCAACTCCTTCAACCCGTTCTAAAAAAATAGGATTTCGTGTAATCAGTTTTTGATATTCAACAACCTCGGTTAAAAAATAATCACAAAAATCCAAGCATTTATCTATCCAACCGTAAGGTAAATCAGCCGCAATTCCTCCAATACGAAAAAAATTATGCATCATTCTCATACCGGTGGCAGATTCGAATAGATCATATATAAATTCGCGTTCTCTGAAAATATAGAAAAAAGGAGTCTGTGCACCAATATCTGCCATAAAAGGGCCGAGCCATAACAGATGAGAAGCTATACGACTCAATTCCAGCATAATTACTCTGATATAGCTGGCCCTTTTAGGAACTTGAATATTTCCCAATTGTTCTGGTCCATTTACTGTTATTGCTTCTGTAAACATAGTAGCTAAATAATCCCATCGCGTTACATAAGGTAAATATTGTATAATTGCCCGGTTTTCTGCAATTTTTTCCATTCCCCTGTGTAAATAACCCAATATGGGTTCACAGTCAACAACATCCTCGCCATCTAGAGTAACAATTAAGCGAAGAACACCATGCATGGATGGGTGGTGAGGTCCCATATTGACTATCATAAGATCTTTTCCTGTAACAGGTCTCTTCATAAGTTTTTCCTTGATTCGTTCTAGCATGAATTATATTGCTGAAAAATAAGTTTATGAAAAAATTAAATATCTAAAAAATTAATTCACAATTTTGTAATTTAACGAGTTTTTAATTCCCGAATATTCAACTGATTAATTAATTCTTTATAACGTACTCTATTTTTTTTTGACAAATAAGCCAGCAGTCGTTGACGTTTTCCCAGAATTTTTCGTAGACCCCTCTGAGATAAATAATCTTTTCTGTGCAATTCCAAATGTGAAGTAAGTCTTCGTATCTTATTAGTGAAACTGAATACTTGAAATTCAACGGATCCCCTGCTTTCTTCTTTTTTTTCTTGAAATGAAATGAATGTATTTTTTATCATAAAAAGAAATCCTTCCCTTTTTTATATGAATTGAAAGATATGAGTTTTACTGATCAGTAATAATAGTGGTATTTTTTTTGTACAAGGATCTGAATTTAATTAGCAACTTATTCTTCTTAATTTTTTAAATAAAGTATAAATTTAGATATAAAAAGGAGGATTCTTTTAATTTATTTATATATCTGTTCTGATTGGTATCTACGTCATTGATTAAATTAATCTCATGTATAAAGATTGAATTTAAAACAATCCCTCATATTTGTGCATACAGTTGTTTTCATATACCGTAACTTAATATATTATATTCATAGTAAAAAGGATCTATCATTAATGAATTTTAAATCGTGTATACATATGTATTCTTATCATACTTAAACGATTTCCATTAGTAGTATTAAACCAATAGCGATTCATACAAGCTAAATCTTCTAATCTAAAGTTGGGCCAAAGAAAGGATTTTAATTTAATGAGGTTTTTTTTATCCTTATAAAGATCTTTCTTTTTATGCAAAACTGTGGTCCAGTTTTGAATATTCTTATCAAATCTTGAATTTATATTCCTCGTATTTTTTTTTTTTAAGTTGAAACAAATTAGAATTCGAAATTCTCTACGTCGTTTAGGGGATAGAATGTTTTCCAGAACAAAGAAATCATATATATATATATTTTTTTTTACAGTTTTTTTTTTATATTTTGTAATGGATTTTTCAATTTTTTTTTTGTATCTTTGACTTTTTTTTTTTTTTTGAACCAATGAAATATCTATGGTTCTATATATCATAAGTTGTCCATCGTTTTTTACAGACAAACGTACAGGTTCAATAATAAAAATTCCTTTTTTCATTAATTTTGCAAAAGTTAAATTCTTCTCAATCATTAGAATGTCTAGACTCATCTCCCCTCTTTCAATAGAAGATATCGCTATATCGTTTGGATTTTTTAGTCTAACCAAGAGACAGTATACTTTTACATTATTGAGAATTTTTTGATTAAAAAAACAATTCCATCGCAATTGAAAACGCGAATACCTTGTGAGAAATAAATCGAGTTCCGCTTCTGTATTGCTTTTGTATTGTTTTTTATTTTTACGTTTTTTTATCTTCGATTCCGCATAATTTTCTTCAATACTTTTTTCTTGGTTTGATATAGCTGGTTCAGGATTTCTTTTTTTTTCTTTATCTGATTCAAGCTCTCCTTGACCCGCCGATTCTTTTTCTTCTTTATTTAGATTATAAAATCGAGGGTATTTTTTTTCATTTGATCGTATAAAACCTTTTTTCTTTCCAGTGATCTTTTTATTAACATTTTTGTTTTCATTAAAATTGAAAAGAAGTAATTTAATTGGTATCACCCAAGGTTTCTTTTTATATGTACTAGAAAAAAAAAAAAATTCTGGAAAGAAAAAAAATTCAAAATTTGTTATACGACGATTTATTATTTCTTCATTCATTCCCATCCAATCAAAAAAGTTTCTTTTTTTATTGGCAAGACCCGTCTTAGTTATTTTATCAACTCTTTGATAATTCTGAACTTTAGTCTTAATATATTTTTTTTTACTCTTGGTATCAATCCAGGGCTCAATATTTAATTTTTTTCTAAACCAAAAGTTTAGAATTCTCCAATCCCAATATTTTCTATGCCGGATGTCCCCCATACCCCGAATATTATATTTTTCTAGAAAATAAGAGATTAAACAATTATCTAGAGTAATACCTATAGACACGTCAAAATTTTTTTTTTCTGTAGAATGAATAGATTTGTAGCAAAAAAGATTATATATAGAATCTTTTTTTAAATTGTGTTTTGGATTTAATAACGAGTCGGCTTCAAAAAAATTTTGTTTTTTGTAATTATCAACTTTGTTTTTTTCATATGAATCCTCTTTGATTAAACTTGGCTTTAGAACTAGCGAGTCTTCGTTTATTTTATTTTTCCATTTTTGGGTTACTAATCTAGCCCACGCAACCTGAGGTAAATTGTATTGATAATGACTTCGTAACCAGTTTTTCCATGGATTTACTTCGGAATTTAAAAGGGTTTTATCTTTTAATTCATAATGAAAGATTCCTTGTTCTTGAAAAAAATACTTTATTTGATTCTTAACAAAAAAGGATGTTATGCATATGTTATATTCAAGAACAGCCTTTAATTTCGAAAAGTTACTAACTTGAATTTTTGATAATTTGTAAAATACATATGCTTGTGATAAAGAACGTAGGTCATAACTAAAAATTTTTTTTTTTGATATTAAATTTTTTATAGTCGAAATAAAATAAATGGTATTTTTTTTTTTTAATTTTTCTCCAGTTTCTTCATTCTTGTAAATATATTTATCAATAATTGTTTTTGTTGATTCAAAAAAAAGTTGTGTAGTAATTCTTGGAATATTAATGATACCTAGAAAAATAGCTATAGACAGTTGTTCAATGTAAAATTTAAAAAAAAAAACAGATTTACAAATTAATCGGGTATTTTGTCTTTTGAATGTCTGCCAAAATTTTTTTGATGACTTAATTATTTTATAACCATAACGCGATTTGTTACAACTATTTGTTAGGTTTTGTTTTTCTTTTGAAATTCCTTCTATTTTATTTCTGATTGTCTTTATTCTATCAATCAAAAATTTTTTTTTTTTTTCGCTGAGTGAAGAATTTATCCACTCCGTGGATTTATTTTGAACAGATAGTTCATGAATCATCTGATTACTCATTATTGAATCTTTTTTAGTTTCATTTAATTCATATATTTCTCTCAGGCCAAATAATGGAATTAGATTTCGTTTTGAAAGGTCTTTCATTTTTCCTTTTATAAAAAGAAAGTTTTTGATAATCCAGTGTTTAATTTCGTTTGCTACTTTTAGGAAAATTGTTGCTCTTTCTTTGAAAATCCTTAAAACCAGAAAAGACTTAGTTTTGAGTTTTTTTATTCTTTTTTTTAATTCTTTAGAAATAGGTTCAAAAAAAGAGGGCTTTTTTTGGGCAGAACCAAACGGTAGTTCGGTTTCCATCCCCCAAACTGTTAAAAAACAAAAATCGTTTTTTTCTACTTTTTCTTTTGTTTTTTTTAGCCGAGCCTTCCGAGATGATTGAAATTTAGATTTATGCCAAGGTTTAAGATAAAAAGGAAATAGGATTTTTATCTGAATACCATCCGTTAACCAGTTTCTTGGAAATTCTGTTTCGGACAGTTGAACCCCATTATAAGTGCATTTAACATGCATTTCACGTTTCCAATCCTTTAAATCCTCGGACCACTCGGGAAATTGAAATAATAACATACGGACGCTATTTTTAATTATTATCAATAAAGGTAATATAATATATTTTCTAAGAATAGATTGAGTTACTAAGAGAGAACCTCTTATTATTTGAGCAAATAGGAAGCTATCCCAAGTTTCTGCAATTTCTATCCGTTTTTTTTCTTCTATTTTTAATTGTTCTTCTTCTTTTTTTTCAATTGTTTTTTTTTTGTTTTTCCACATGAAATTTCTAATAATTTTTTTTTTTATCCCCCATATATCAAACGAAAAAAAAAAAAGTTTATCTATTCTATCAAAAAAAAGGGGGGAATGTACTTTTGCTTGAAAAAACTCCCAAATAACAGTTTTACGCCTTTGGGAACGCATGGATCCTTTAATTATCTCTCGACGAAAATCAGATTGTTGTGAATAACGGATCAAAGCCATTTCATTTTTTTGATCAGAATTTTTATTATCCTTGAGATTAGTATAAATCTCGTTATGCGGCTCTTTATCAGTAAAAACCACTACACGTTTTGCTTTTCTTGAACGAATTCCAGGCTCCATAGGTACATTTTCTTCAGTTTCGCCTTCCAATTCTTCCAACTCACTTTTTAATTTGTATGACCATCGAGGAACTTTTTTCTTGATTTCATGGAAATAAAGTAAATTTTTTATAAGAGTTTGATCGTTGCTATCCGTTATCACGACATCAAATAAAAATTTGAAAATTTTTATCTCTTCTTCTGAATTAATTTTATCTTCTTGGGGTTCGGAAAAAAAAT